TCACTATATTTCTTACCGGGAACAGGGCCTATCACAAGAATATTTTTTTTATCGGGACGATAACTCTGAAAAGAAAGATTTCCTATCTTTTCTTTCAACTCAGGAGAAATACGGTCGGGCGGCGCTAATTCGAATCCCTCGGGCAAAATAAGAACAGCACCCACATTTAACCCTCCCTTTTTCCCATTACCAAGAACTTGTTTCAGTTGCATATCATAAGGAATTCGAAGAACTGCTTCAAATACAGTATCGGGAAGCACAGTTTGGGGAACTTCAATATCCACGGGCTTATTAGCTAAATGGCAATTGGCACATACAATTCGTCCGGTTGCTTCTCGTGGGTTTTCATAACCCTGCTGCGCAAAAATGGGATATGCATTTGAAATAGATGTCCGAGTTATTACGTATATCATGATCGATACAGAAATCGATCGAATCATCTGTTCCTTTACCCAAGAAAAAGTATTTCTATTTTCCATATCCAATCGCAGATCCCAGAATTTCTACAATAAATTAGATAGGTAGCTAAGCTAATCTAGTTCCCTATACACGAGTCTGTTGTCATTCTACTGCAACAGTTGTACTGGAATGATGAATACCTTGAGCAGGTAGAAATAGAAAGAATTTTGCTAAAATGGAAAAGGGCTTTCTTTCTAAAGGAAGAAAGATGCTAATTTGATTAATATCAGGAAATCGAATGAGTTTATGCTTCACTAATTGAATGATAAATGACTACAAGCGAAGGAGATAGACGGTTTAAAGAAAAAAAGATCCAAAATTTAAAACATGTATCTAGAATCACTGGAAAACTACAAACAAAAATAGTGAAAATTAGCTCATTAGGAGCCCATCCAAGATCGTTGTAGACCCAACGAATTAGTAGTTCCCAACCGCGGGTGGAGTGAAATCCAACAAAAAAATCAGTAACTAAAAGAATCAAAAAAGCTTTTATTGAGTCATTTAAGTTATAGAAGAATTCCTGAACCCAAGAATTCAAAATGACAAGTTCCTCTTTACCCAGAAAAAAAGAACCACTTAGAATAGCCAAACAGATTATATTTGTCGAGAAATGCAAAATGATATGGAGATGATCCTCATTATCTATTTTGACCAATTGTATTATTTCCTTGTGTATTCCTATAGGAGGTTTTTGTACATGTGTCTTCGGTTTCTCTTTTATCATTTCGTCCAAGAGAAAAAGTTCTTCTAATTCTATGAATCTTTCTAGAACCTTTTTCTCTTGAATATCAGTTAAGAGAGTTTCAGATTGCCTGGTATTCCACCAATTCTTAATCCAAAGTTCCAGACATTTGTTAAAAGAGAAAGAGACTCCCCAGGGCAAAAGTACGATAAATACAAGATATAGGAAAGAAGGCAATGCTTTCTTTTTTTTCATTTTTGATCTGTAAATTGAGTTGTTAATGAATCTGCTTCATTCGCTGACTCTATTTCATTCGCTGACTCTATATGATATTTCTTTTTATTTGAAGCAAAAATTCTATAACAAGGTTTGAGACCTTGTATCTATTCCTCTTTTTTGTATACTAGTGGAATTTCATTGCATTGGGTTCTTTCTTAGATCTAGATGGAGTGGAATAGAGAAATAGAATAAAAAAAAAAGCCCTTTCGGATGAAAATGGAAGAATATTATGCCATATATCTCACTTGGACAAAACAAATTAGAAGCAATTTTCTCTTATCCTCGTTTGTTCCTTTCTTTAGATAAATACTCAAAAATCTCCTTACAATAACGAATCCAATTCATTCAATTCATTTCAAAAAAATTAAATCGGTATTCAAAATACTTCAATTGGTACGCGCAAGAAATAGGCCAATTCGGCAGCTTTTTGTTCAATTTCTCGTGGAGTAAAAAACTTCTCATCAGTACGAGTCAAGGGAATGACCCCCTGGCCCCGGATTTCCATATAAAGGATACGACGAGGATAAAGACCCTCTTTAACCTGAATTCTAATTGATTGGATATCCCGCATAAGGAATCGAAGGAAGACGCGACGTTTTATTCCAGGGAATCCCCAACGAAAAATGCACACTATTCCCTCTTTTCTATCGAATCGGTCATAACCACTGCCTACATTCCACAAAATAGTGCACCACAAGTAGGAGCTAATGAATAGGCCCGCGATTCCGTAGAAAGACATCACGACCCCCTGTGGAAAAAAAAGAATTTGTTGAGATGGAAGTACAGATATCATATTCTTACCAAGATAACTGGAAGCCCCAACCGATAAAAATCCTAGTGAACCTAGAAAAAGAATACAGGCCCAGAAAAAATTACCTCTTTTTCGAGAACCTTTTAGAAGTTCTATCCATATGTGTTCTGATCGCCAATTCATATTAGATATACTAAATCCAGCAGCGGTCGATTGAAATTGAGAGAATAAGCTAAATGATTTTGACTTTACTTTTTTTGATTCTGAAATCGCCTTCAGTAACTAGTACTCCTGTGAAATAATTGGTTAGATACATTGACTTTCTATTCAAAAAATATCTGTTGATCTACTTAAAATAAAACTCGCTATACCCGGCTCCGCATATGCATGCATTTATGCTCGTAGCCTATATCCGCATCCATAGCCGTTTTTCATTTGTGTGTAGAAAGAGCCACATACCCTACCATATTATATTACTTACACTAAAAAATATCTGTATTATGATCCTGCGTGGAAATACATTGAGAAAATTCGGCCCCATCGGTTCTAGACAATCTTATTTTTCTGCACATAAAGAAATAAAGAAGCCATTGCAATTGCCGGAAATACTAAGCCTACTAAAGGCACGAAAATAGAAGGTAAGTTAAAATCCGTCATAGAATAGGTGTCTCAATTCAAATTTACTATTTCTATCTATTCGAAAAATATCTTAGGATTCTTATAATATAATTAAGTATATCTATTATAAGGAATATTGACTATTGTATTTTTTAGTTTGCAAAATAAAGATTTTTTATAGAATACTATAGAATACTTTAGTATTCTATAAAAAAAAATGAATGGAATGGATAATAAGAAAATTGCAAAAAAGGAGATTAAAAAGATTTGATTTTTCTTTTCCCGTCCTCATGGCCTTTCTATCCTTCTAATCGAACTTGAAATTGGATTCAAAAGAAAGCGATTGTGAAAATGAAATACCTCTTTCAGAATACCCTTTAAAAAAGGTCTCAGTACGACTTTTAGTCGAATGCGCCCATTTCGAATCCTAAATCAGTTTCGTCTACCTACTTCCACATGCAATACTTCTTCAACCACTCTCGGACCCCCACAAACGCAAGATGCGCGTCAGGTTTTGAAATAAGGATATCCCCCAACCCCAGTATACCGAAACTCGCTCTTATCCTATCCCACCGGTTGTAAGGATTCATACATAGGGCTTTTTAGTTGATTGATAGTGCCGTAAAGTTGAAGCTTTTTTAGACTTTTTTATTAAGCTGTAATTTCCTTCCTGCATACGTGCTCCTCTATCCTCTAGAAGCTCATACAATAATGCGCGGTAAAGGCGGAAAAATAGCATACTCAATCAAAATCAAAGGGCAAATTCTCTTACCTACTACAGATCTCATACTACCCCCTTAGACTTTTTAAGGCGATATACCACCCAAAGGGTATGAAAATGCCGGGTGGAGTTAGCTTTTCGACGAAAACCCGTCCCGTGCAGCGAAGTCCTGTTAGTAAGACCCCGCGCAAGACACAAGAATGGATTATAGAAGAATATTATTCCGAATACTCCTCCGGACGCGTATAGTAGCATTGCGATTCCTAATCTTTTTTCATTGATTCTTTCCCAATAAATAAAGACTTTTTCTGTAAATACTGCGTATTTGATTCCATTATCATATGATAATACTATATTTGTATTTATTTATTGTATTATACCTTTATATATTCTAAATATATAGAATAGAGGAATCTCGATTTGTCAAGTCTCATAATCGTATCAAGATCTATTTTTATTCGGCTCAATCTTTTTTTTAAGATTGAGCCGAGTTTAATTGCAATCAATTAGAAGAATAAAGAAGAATTACTGCATTTCGTAACTGCTTTTTTCTCTTTCTATTTCGCTTCTTTTTTATTTAGACCTTCTTTATATCTAGTTTTATCTACTTATCTATAGTATCTACCGGCTCGAACTCAAATTTGATCGCCTTCCATATTTCACAAGCTGCGGCTAGTTCAGGACTCCATTTGCAAGCTGCTCGGATAATTTCATTACCTTCACGAGCAAGATCGCGCCCTTCGTTACGAGCTTGTACACAAGCTTCTAAAGCCACCCGATTAGCTACTGCACCAGGTGCATTTCCCCAAGGATGTCCTAAAGTTCCTCCACCAAATTGTAATACGGAATCATCTCCAAAGATTTCGGTCAGAGCTGGCATATGCCAAACATGAATACCCCCTGAAGCCACCGGTATAACACCTGGCATAGATACCCAGTCCTGAGTGAAAAAGATACCGCGAGCACGATCTTTTTCAATAAAATCATCGCGCAATAAATCAACAAAACCTAAAGTCATTTCGCGTTCCCCTTCTAACTTACCTACTACTGTACCGGCGTGGACATGATCTCCCCCAGACATACGCAATGCTTTAGCTAATACACGAAAATGCATACCATGATTTTTCTGTCTATCAATAACTGCATGCATTGCCCGGTGAATGTGAAGAAGTAGGCCATTGTCGCGGCAATAATGAGCCAAAGTAGTATTTGCGGTGAATCCCCCAGTTAAGTAGTCATGCATTACAATAGGAACCCCTAATTCCCTCGCAAATATAGCTCTCTTCATCATTTCTTCGCATGTACCTGCAGTCGCATTCAAGTAATGCCCCTTGATTTCACCGGTTTCGGCCTGTGATTTATAAATTGCTTCGGCACAAAAGACAAAACGGTCCCTCCAGCGCATAAATGGTTGTGAGTTTACGTTTTCATCATCTTTGGTAAAATCAAGTCCACCGCGTAGACACTCATAACACGCTCTACCGTAATTTTTTGCGGATAATCCCAATTTTGGTTTAATAGTACATCCCAATAAAGGACGGCCGTACTTGTTCAACTTATCCCTTTCAACTTGGATACCATGAGGCGGACCTTGGAAAGTTTTTGAATAAGTAGGGGGAATTCGCAGATCCTCCAGACGTAGAGCGCGTAGGGCTTTGAAACCAAATACGTTACCCACAATGGAAGTAAACATGTTAGTAACAGAACCCTCTTCAAATAGGTCTAATGGATAAGCTACATAAGCGATAAATTGATCTTCCTCCCCAACAACGGGCTCGATGTGATAGCATCGCCCTTTGTAACGATCAAGACTGGTAAGTCCATCAGTCCAAACAGTTGTCCATGTACCAGTAGAAGATTCGGCAGCTACTGCAGCCCCTGCTTCTTCGGGCGGAACCCCGGGCTGAGGAGTTACTCGGAATGCTGCCAAGATATCAGTATCCTTGGTTTCATACTCCGGGGTGTAATAAGTCAATTTATAATCCTTAACACCAGCTTTAAATCCAACACTTGCTTTAGTTTCTGTTTGTGGTGACATAAGTCCCTCCCTACAACTCATGAATTAAGAATTCTCACAACGACAGGGTCTACTCGATATGGATTAGGCGTAAATGAAACCTTTGCAAAAATCTTTTAAAACAAAAAGGGTATTCAATTAATATCAACTCATTAAAGAAAATGGAGGGCATGCTTAAGTTAATGAATATGTTTCATTCATATATAATGCGTACACCCTGTGTATGTTCTATCCTATAGGAATTCTACTATAGGAATTCGATAGGAATTGAGTTGTTGTTATGGTAAGTTAACATGGTTCGTTATTAAACCATGGATTTGATTCACCAAATCCATCATTATTGTATACTCTTTGATAGATATAGCGCAACCCAAATCAATCCCTAATCCTTATTTTACAAGTTCTTAATAGGCCCCTTTCTTATTTTGAATGTAAATACCTAAATACTAAGAAAATTCTCTGTTGACAGCAATCTATGCTTCACAGTAGTATATATTTTGTATATCGAAGTCCTAGATAGGAAAGTAGAGTAGGGACAGATCCTCCACAAAAGGCGAAATGTATATGAAAAAAAAGATTGATTGAACTTTCCAACGGACTCATTCCATGAGTAAACGATTGAATGGGATTCGCTTGGGCAACGAAATCAAGTCCTCGTCCCCCTTTCTCTCTTATTGAATTAACTAATTCATTTCCTTTTGACTTTTGGATTTTTGGCTATTTTTTTGGATTTGATTTGGCATTATTCAACAAGAAAAAATTCGACAAATTCCTTTTTTTTTTGAAAATTATGTGATAATTATGAGAACCAATCCTACTACTTCTCGTCCCGGGGTTTCCACAATTGAAGAAAAAAGCATAGGGCGTATCGATCAAATTATTGGACCCGTGCTGGATATCACTTTTCCCCCGGGCAAGTTACCTTATATTTATAACGCTTTGGTAGTCAAGAGTAGAGACACTGCCGGTAAGCAAATTAATGTGACTTGTGAGGTACAACAATTATTAGGAAATAATCGAGTTAGAGCTGTAGCTATGAGTGCTACAGACGGGTTGATGAGAGGATTGGAAGTGATTGACACGGGAGCTCCTCTCAGTGTTCCAGTCGGTGGAGCTACTCTCGGACGAATTTTCAACGTTCTTGGGGAACCTATTGACAATTTGGGTCCTGTAGATATTAATGCAACATTCCCTATTCATAGATCTGCGCCTGCCTTTATCGAGCTAGATACGAAATTATCCATCTTTGAAACAGGTATTAAGGTGGTCGATCTTTTAGCTCCTTATCGACGTGGAGGAAAAATAGGACTATTTGGGGGGGCTGGAGTAGGTAAAACAGTACTCATCATGGAATTAATCAACAACATTGCTAAAGCTCATGGAGGCGTATCCGTATTTGGCGGAGTAGGGGAACGGACTCGTGAAGGAAATGATCTTTATATGGAAATGAAGGAATCCGGAGTAATTAATGAAAAAAATTTGGAGGAATCAAAGGTAGCTCTAGTCTATGGTCAAATGAATGAACCGCCGGGAGCTCGTATGAGAGTTGGTTTAACTGCCCTAACTATGGCAGAATATTTCCGAGATGTTAATAAGCAAGACGTGCTTCTATTCATCGATAATATCTTTCGTTTTGTTCAAGCAGGATCGGAGGTATCCGCCTTATTAGGGAGAATGCCCTCCGCAGTGGGTTATCAACCTACTCTTAGTACAGAAATGGGTTCTTTGCAAGAAAGAATTGCTTCTACAAAAAAGGGATCCATAACTTCGATCCAAGCAGTTTATGTACCTGCGGACGATTTGACCGACCCTGCTCCTGCCACAACATTTGCACATTTGGATGCTACTACCGTACTTTCCAGAGGATTAGCTTCCAAGGGTATTTATCCAGCAGTAGATCCTTTAGATTCAACCTCAACTATGTTACAGCCTCGGATCGTTGGCAACGAACATTATGAAACTGCGCAAAGAGTTAAGGAAACTTTACAACGTTACAAAGAACTTCAGGACATTATCGCAATTCTTGGGTTGGATGAATTATCAGAGGAGGATCGTTTAACTGTAGCAAGAGCACGAAAAATTGAACGTTTCTTATCACAACCGTTCTTTGTGGCAGAAGTTTTTACCGGTTCTGCAGGAAAGTATGTTGGTCTTGCAGAAACAATTAGGGGATTTCAACTAATCCTTTCCGGAGAATTAGACGGCCTACCCGAACAAGCTTTTTATTTGGTGGGTAACATCGATGAAGCTAGCACGAAAGCTATAAACTTAGAAGAGGAGAACAAATTGAAGAAATGAAATTAAATCTTTATGTACTAACTCCTAAGCGAATTATTTGGGATTGTGAAGTGAAAGAAATCATTTTATCTACTAATAGTGGCCAAATTGGCGTATTACCAAACCACGCCCCCATTAACACAGCTGTAGATATGGGTCCTTTGAGAATACGCCTCCTCAACGACCAATGGTTAACGGCGGTTCTGTGGAGCGGTTTTGCGAGAATAGTTAATAATGAGATCATCATTTTAGGAAATGATGCGGAACTGGGTAGTGACATTGATCCGGAAGAAGCTCAACAGGCACTTGAAATAGCCGAAGCTAACTTGAGTAGAGCTGAGGGTACGAAAGAGTTGGTTGAAGCGAAGCTAGCTCTCAGACGAGCTAGGATACGAGTCGAGGCTATCAATTGGATTCCCCCATCCAATTGAATACAATCCAATGGTTTAGTTGATACAAAGAAAAAGGGAAGAGGGGTAGAAAAAGTTATTAGATAGCGAAGCGAAGTAAGTCCAATGCTATCTAGTAATTTTTCTACCTACCTACCTACTATTGGATTTGAACCAATGACTCCCGCCGTATGAAAGCAATACTCTAACCACTGAGTTAAGTAGGCAATTTATCACCACAAAGGAAGACCCATTACTTCGATCGATTATAGATCGAATCCTTTTTATAAGCAATACTGCTCCGTTATTGGTATGTTATATAGTAAACAGATCAAAGGGATATCCTCTGGCATTAGAGAATATTCATCTTGACAAGAAATTATCTATATGTTAAGATATCTCTGACAAGGGCTATAGCTCAGTTCGGTAGAGCAACTCGCTTACACGTGCGCCAATGCTTTTCAAGGGAGCTTATTATGCAATGAACATAATTGATCTTATTGCAAAATCAATGTCTTACTTCATGGATTCGAGAGAATAGGAGAACAGTAGCCTGACAAACAGTCGGTTCAGTCCGATTCAGGTGCCAATTCAGGTGCCTAATCAAATAGAACCCTTATTGATTTGCTAGTTGATAAGGTAAATATCCAGCCCACTAAATGCTAGGCGTAATGAGGATAAGGGCCTCCAAAAAACTTCTTTTCGTTCTATGAACTTTAAGGTGTATGAAGTCTCATAGTCAACTCTTGCAGCGGAACGATAGAGACTCCATTTCACTTAGGTTGATTTAATTTAGGCCGGAGGCAGACCTAAGTCAAGGTAATCCTCCTTTGAAACACTTTGGTATTGCTCCTAGATAGATCATAATACAAATAATCAATCAGAGCACAGGGAGCCATCTCATTATCTTTCCGTAAAGAAAAACTATGGTGGACTAACTGATCTTTACATCAGTTGATGAAAGAGCCCAATGCAAAAAAATGCATGTTGGGTCTTTGAAACAGTTCGAATCATTTCGATAATAATCCGTTTGATCTGTTTTACCGAGAAGGTCTACGGTTCGAATCCGTATAGCCCTAATATGTCCTTTTTTTAGATTTTAGGATAGAGATCCTATGTTTCCTTTAGTATAGTTTTCATTTCCTCATTAGTACTTGTTTATAGACTGGACGGTCGCTTGCGCCATAGAATAGAGATAAAAGCATTACCACAGGCTCATTCATCGAAAATCTTAGAGACAGGAAAAGAAAAACGAATTTCTATCAAATCAATAGAAGGAAGGATCCCTTACCTGATTTGAATTCCATCCTCCTTCAAATAGGATATGCTCTAAGTCCCTAGACTTCCCTATAATAACTGCAATGATTTTCTCCATCTTGCGAATTCCTACTTTGTTTGAAGTATATTACTTTGCTTATATATACATTATCTAAATCGATCTACTTTCTATAAAATAGAAAAATTGAAATAAAATCCAAAAATAAAGAAAGAGTAAATAAGAAAACAGAATATTCTGTCTCATAGTTCTGAAATAGAGTTCTTTATTTTTATAGTATTACTCCTCATTAGGCTGCATACATTAGTCATCCTATCTTAATTAGGTTCTAATTATAAATAGAATGGAAATCAAAAAGAAAGGGAGTCGGGATTCCATTGGATGAATCTTTAAAGAAGACAGGGCACAGAGGAAACAAAGGCTAAACTAAGTGCTTTGATTTGAGCAAAACGGATTCTTGTTTCACCGAGGAAAAGAGAGAAGTTCTGGATAAATTGACAACGCTGACTTGAATTGACTAATTCAGTTCCG